TTATTTTTACACACGCCTTTTTTTAGGAGGTCTACAACCATTATGTGGCATACGGGTTACATCCCTTACGAAAGTTAATAGTATACCACTTCTACGAATAGCTCGTAGAGCTGCGTCTCTTCCGAGACCGGGACCTTTTATCATGACTTCTGCTCGTTGCATACCTTGATCTACCGCTGTACGAATAGCATTTGCTGCTGCGCTTTGAGCAGCAAAAGGTGTCCCTCTTCTTGTACCCCTGAATCCACAAGTACCGGCAGAGGACCAAGAAAACACCCGACCTCTTACATCTGTAACAGTGACAATGGTATTATTGAAACTTGCTTGAACATGAATAACTCCCTTTGGTATTCTACGTGTATTCTTACGCGAACCAATACGTCCATTCTTACGTGAACCAACTCTCGGTATAGTTTTTGCCATATTTTATCATCTCATAAATATGAGTTAAAGATATATGGATATATCCATTTCCTAGCAAAACAGATCCTTTCCCTTATTTGTACATCGGTTTTTTTAGCAGGTTTATTTTAGATTATCCTTGTCTTTGTTTATGTCTCGGATTGGAACAAATTACTCTAATTCGTCCCTGCCTACGGATTAATCGACATTTTTCACAAATTTTACGAACAGAAGCTCTTATTTTCATATTTATCATTCCTTACCTTAATTCTGAATGGTTTCTTGTAATTTTGAATCTCGAATAGTATTTCCCTGGAAATAAATGTTCAACCGCCTAATCTCTCGAATCCTTGTTGCGGAGTCGATAAATTATACGTCCTCGAGTTGAATCATAATGACTTACTTCAATTTTGACTCTATCTCCCGGTAGTATCCGGATAAAACTACGTCGGATCTTTCCTGAAACATAACCTAGAATTAGATCTTCATTATCTAAGCGAACCCGGAACATACCGTTGGGCAGTGATTCAGTAATTAAACCTTCATGAATCCATTTTTGCTCTTTCATTCCAGATAAAACTCCCTTGAAGTATTAACTAATATAGAAGGAACAAGATTAGACAATCCGCTCTTTTTTTTTGTATTTTTCACAAATAGGAAGTTTCAGATCCAATTCAGAAGGATTACCATATATAACACAAAATTTCTCCGCCGATTCCTTGGAATCGAGCCTCTCGGTCTGTCATTATACCGCGAGAAGTAGAAAGAATTACAATTCCCATTCCGCCTAAAATTTTAGGAATTCGTTGATAGTTAGAATAGATTCGTAAACCGGGTCGACTAATCCGTTTTAAATTTAATATATTTAGATAGTTCCTTTCCCTATTCCTTCTATGTCGCAGGGTTGCAACCAAAAAATATTTGTTGCTTTTTTGGTGTTTCCTGACATTTTCGATGAAACCTTCTCGTAAAAGTATTTTAACAATGTTTTCAGTGATATTAGTAGATGCTATTTGAACCACTCGTTTTCTATTCATGTCAGCATTTTGTATAGAGCTTATTATCTCAGCAATAGTGTCCCTACCCATGATGGAATAAAAATATTAATACCTCCAAATTTGAATCTAATCAACATGTTTTTTATTAATTTAAATTAGTAATTTGTTTTATAAATATGAAGTTTTAAAAGGTATATGCGTCAGACATGATCTACTAATTAATCTTAATCTATTTCTTTCCAATAGCTTACTATAGCTATATCACAGTCTCATTTTATAATACCTCAGGAGCCAATGAAACTATTTTAGTAAAATTTAACTGTCGCAATTCCCGAGCGATCGGACCAAAAATGCGAGTTCCTTTTGGATTTCCTTCTTGATCAATAACAACTGCAGCGTTATCATCATACCGAATTATCATACCGTTGTCACGTTTGAGTTCTTTAGGGGTACGTACAATTACAGCTCTGACCACTTCTGATCTTTCTAGGGGCATATTTGGCACTGCTTCTTTAATCACAGCAACAATAATGTCGCCAATATGTGCATATCGACGATTGCTAGCTCCTATGATTCGAATACACATCAATTCTCGAGCCCCACTATTATCCGCAACAGTCAAATAGGTTTGGGGTTGAATCATATCATTTTTTTTATCTGTTCTTTCAATGCAAGGATCCAAGAAAAAAAAAAGAAATATTTTTTGTCAAAAACCTGCTATTTTTTCATTTCCAAAACCGATTTCTTTTGGTTTTACACCCTTATCCTCCCAAAATAATAAATTGAGTTCGTATAGAGATTTTTGACGCCGCTATTGAAATAGCCTTTCTGGCTATATTTTCTGATACTCCGCCCATTTCATAAAGTATTCGACCCGGTTTAACAACAGCAACCCAATATTCGGGGGATCCTTTCCCCGAACCCATACGTGTTTCTGCCGGTCTTATTGTAACTGCTTTGTCTGGAAATATACGTACCCATATTTTTCCACCACGACGTGCATTTCGGGTCATTCCTCGTCGACCTGCTTCTATTTGTCTAGATGTGATCCAAGCGGGTTCAAGTGCCTGAAGACCATATTTACCAAAACAAATACGATT